ACTGGCTTTCATGGTTTTCATGTGATTATAGGTACTCTTTTCTTGATCATATGTGGTATTCGCCAATATCTTGGTCATCTGACCAAGGAGCATCACGTTGGCTTTGAAGCAGCTGCATGGTACTGGCATTTTGTAGACGTGGTTTGGTTATTCCTATTTGTCTCTATCTATTGGTGGGGAGGTATATGAAGGAAGGTAAGAGTGGATTGAGGAATGAAAGCTCGAAGACAAAGAGAATCGGGCTTTTCCAAAGAATTACTGCAGCTTTCCTACTCCCTTTGATTATCATATACAAAAAAGTCTCTTCCATTTTCCTACTAAATCTCTCTTTATTCTGGCACATCAATGAAGGGATCGAAGAGATTATGGCAGATTATGTTCACCAAGAAATGACCCGAAATTTGATCTTGGTCTATTTGAGATTGTTCCTTTTAATCGTAATCAAAGATGTTTTCTTGTCTCTCGTTTCTTTTCTGAACAAATCGAAGAACCTAATGGATCGAACTCATACATTTGAGAAAGTTGACAAGGACTGAAGGAGCTAATTGAATCACAAATGCAGTAGTTAGTTTCTTCAATCAGTCGTAGTAAACATCTGCCCTCCCCTTTATCAGTCTTAAGCGAACTCTTTCCCGACTGGCATCTTAGAATAAAGGAATATAAACTCTTCCAGATCCGGAATTTGCAACATCAAGAAGAGAAGTAGAAGCATGCTATGCTAGCATAGAATAGAAGTCCTGAGTGAAAACTTCCTTAGGATGAGCTTTTAGGGCACAGTAGAAAGAGCTTATTCGTCGATAACAAGCCTTTCTTCATATCATAAAGGAATAGAACCGGAAAGCTTTGATGCGAGAAAAGTCAGTCCATCCGCACTATAAAGACAGACGGATTCTCTCTCTTCTGCGTATCGCTTTATATAAGCTCCAGTGAACCCAATGCAAGACAGAGGGATCCTATAATAAGACTGACTCCTTCTATTCTCTTTCCCAAAGTGGAATGCTTCTTTTATGCAATTAGCTTCCTGCCAAACCAACTAGTTCGATCCAACCCAGCGGACTTAGAGCCAGAAATGCGTACTTTCTGAATAAGCGTATCATGTTTAAAGAGTTCCAACCTATTCTAAGATTCTAAGAGCGGATTCGCCGTAAACAGATGACTCATTGTCTCTGTAAACCACTGATTCAAGGCCTAGTTGAATTACGGCAATTCTCACTATTCTTTACATGTCTTTTTTCCTCTCCAGTGAACCGACTAAAAACGGAATCAAATCCAATCCAGATAGTAATATCCACAAAGCTGACTGCCGGAAAGCTCTGACTCCCTACTTTCCTGAAACCAAAGCTTTATTCAACTGACTGAATTAAAGCTAAGAGAACCACTTTCCCTCACAGCCTGAATGCATGCTTCCCGCTCCGAACCTGGATGACTTCATTTCCTGTGCCCTATTCACTCTCTTCCTTCTCATTCATTGATCTAAGACAACTCTTGCTTGAAAGGACAGTTGAATTAAGATTAATAAGGTGTTCTATGAGTCCTCAGAAAACAGAACTCCTAGTAGGCCACGAACTCCCTTTCAAGCTTTAACCGACCCGAATCAAATCCAGATGCCTCACGTTCTCCTTTCATCTGTCCGATCATTCGACTAAGGCATCCGATTCTATGCCACTAAAGCTTCATGCCATTGAAGACTGGTCCCGAAAGCGATTAGTAAGCGAACTAGGATCTGCAAGATTCGACTTTGATCCGCCTATGAACCTTGGTTCACGCTCTACGTATCTTATTCTTTCAAGCCCTCTTTCTTCTGTCCGAATTGCTTGCTTCCTTCCCTTCCTTGGCCCTATGATGCAAACAGAAAGAAGCACTCTTACGCGGATGGCTTACTACGAATACGAATTACGCTCAGAAGTAGCTGCAGCTTACTTTGAAGTAGTGGCTTACGGCGCTTCAAGCAAAACAACTTTTGAAACCAAACCGAAACACACATGTGTACTCTTTGTTGCTCCGACAGAAGAAGGGTGATTTTTTTAATAATCTCAGAGGTCAGCTGAGCCTGAACGACCCTGAAACTGATGGCACTAGCCCTTAGTACACTTTTGAACTGCCCCACCCAATGCCACTTTATCAGTCTTATAATATAATATAAATAGTAGTAGAGCTCACCCTTAGATGGTTAGCGCTCAGTAGATGCTTTCTTTCCTTCTTGTAGCTCCTTGACCCGGCCCGGGGTCTACTACTCGAATATATATGTAATAAGATTCATACCTTTGCGCTTCCGCTTTGACACCAGCTCAGTCAGTCTTCGACATAAAATCAGGCACCTGTTTCGCAATCAACCTCGGCATTGGCTTTAAGCACCCGATGAAACAGTTGGGCCTTCCCTGGACCTGAATCTTGATCCATCCAACTGCCCGTACGCTTCCTCTCGCTTCGGGGCTTTGCTTTAGCCAGCCTCAGCCTGTCCCTTTTCTTTTCTGAAGGAGGAATCTTGCACTGAAGAGACCTTGGCACCCGTACGGGGGACGATTTCACTCGTTCATAGTCAATGTCATATGCTCCTGTTGCGACGGATTTTTTTTTACTTGGATATGGGCTCGCTTGGCAATGGTCCTGGCTTCGGACTGACGACGGTTCATGATCCCTTATGGACTTATGAAGATGGCGAGGAAAGACCTGGACGGTGGCGGCGGGACGTCGAAGGGTCCTAAAAACAATCTTACGAACGATAGAGCAGGCATTGGCCCCAACATAAATTAAATAAAGTATGTTTCCCTTTTCACAAGCAGACGGATTGGTTGAAGCAAAAGCCGATGGCGAAGGGGGCAGTAGCAGCACCTGTAGAAGCACCTCCATTACTAGTAGCAGCAGAGTAAGAAGCAGAGGGGTTTGAAGCAAAGGGGAAAGGGCACTTGGTTTGCAAACCAAGTAAGAGTCTCTACGGGCTAAAGCAAGCCCCGAGACAATGATACAAGAAGTGTGATTCATTTATGGTGAGTCACGGGTACAAGAGAACAGAAGCAGATCATTGTGTTTACTTCAGGAGGTTCAGTGATGGGAACTTCATAGTCCTTTTGTTTGCTCTATGTGGATGATATGCTTAGGTCAGGATGCCGGAAGCTCAAAGAAGCTTTTTCAAGTCCTTTGACATGAAGGACTGAGGGTCAGGTCAGCGCGACTGGGTATGCAAATCAGTCGTGACAGGAAGGCAAGGAAGCTGTGGTTATCAAAGGATAAGTATGTTGAACGGGTGCTTGAGAGGTTCAAGATGAAGAATGCTAAGTCAACTAGCATTGCTAGTCACTTCAAACTTAGCAAAAGTTCATGCCAGCCAAGCAAGTAAGTGGACGTTGGCACTGTCAAGCAATAATCTTTATCACAATCTTTTATTTATGCATGCCCATTTGAGCGTGTGTCATAAATAGTGGTGCACTTCCTAACCTCACGTAGCTCATCAGTCGTTGGAGCCTACCCAGCAATGGCACCCGATGATTAGCAGATTAAGCTTGCAATTCTAACTAAGAGTCACTAAGAATCAGAAAATTAATTAATAATAGTATAATCACTTGCAAGGCCAAGAAGGGTTTTAAAAAGTGTATCCCCCCTGGAGGAACCGGTGCCCACAGTAGAGGTAGGTTCTATCTACTACCTGACCTTCCACTGCCCTTTCACATGTTGTAGGGGTCCCATTCGCTGCTCAAACGAGTGAACGAAGCGCAACCTGGGTCTACTATCTATCTTATTGATGACCAAGTCCCAAGTATGCTCCCCCAGAGGAAGATTCCTAATTCGTGGAGACCCTGAGCCAACTACGAAACAACTGAAAGCCGGTCTGATTCCGGGGGTTCAACAAGGGGTTCGGCCTCTCTTCTTGCCTCAGAATCTCACTTCTAAAGAAGAAAAGAAAGCGCCGATTGGCACCTTCGACTCATTGCGCTACGAGGGCTTCTTCTAGCTTTCTTGTTTATTCCGTAGGACCAACCAAAGGGAAGTGCCCTGCCTTGTTTGGTTTTGCCCCAGGTGAGGGCTTATTAGTTCATACACTAACTTCGAGGAACATAATACGAGGTTTTTCAATCAGACTTTCACACATCGTTCTTACACTAATAGCTCCGACCCGACTTTCTTTCACGCATCGTTGTTCAGCAAGTTCAGGCACGCTTTGTTTGGGTATAGAGAGGGCTTGTCCCCCTACTGGTCCGTACTAGCAGGTACGCACTTGGGCTTTCGAAATCCGATCGGTCACTAGAAAGAAGATCGGCGCTTCATATGGAAACTTCACGAGCTGCTGCCTCACGTAGATCGTCTTAGTCTGGTCCACAGAGCTTTAGCTTTCTTCTTTAGCCTCTAATATCTGACCTTTCAAGGTACGAATAATGTGGAGTCAGTTCGGCAAACACTTTGTTGCCAGGAACTATAAAACAAAAACACCTGGGTTAAAACACTTATTCGACTTTTCAGTGGCTTGGCTTTTGAATTCGATAATATATTGGCTTTTGAGACGATACGATATGAGCCTTAAGGTGTGTGAGACCGACCCCTACGATCGATAGCAGCCTTTGTGTGATACCTACCCCTCGCCCATCCCATCATGCAGCTTGGTAGCGAGTCTTGCCCGAATGCCATTAGTTTTGCAAGTAACGAGATCCCGATTCCCCCGTTAATAATCCCAGGTGTTGATCCACCAATTGATGTCCAGGTGGCCATCGCTAGATTGAGATCTACAGGGTCCAAAAGCGTAATTTCAGAACAGAAGGTTAAAAAACCTTGTTTACTTACAAACCTACTCTGTAAACATGGGCTTGCCAGCCTGAAGGCGCGTACACACTCAATTGGGGCCATGGGAGGACCAGTTGATCGGGCTCATACTTACAAGAGTCAGCCTCCCCAAATAGAGGACACTTTTGCTTTAATCACTTGAGCGCACTCTAACTCTAGGCCGCTTTCAGATAGTAGCCTAACCCCCGGCATTCCCATCTCACTCCATCCAGTCCGTCCGTCCAATAGTAGCTGGCGAGTCATCTCCATCCTTTCTCGACTTCCCTATCTTGACCACTCATCTTTCGCGACCTACGCTCTTCTATTTTTCTTTTTAGTTGACTGGATGAGGCCCGGAATGGCTTCTCCACTAATGGAATGGTTTCCTTTTATCCCGAGGTTGGAATTTTCTTTCCTGCAAACACAAGTTCTTATCTCTCTCGTACCTGGGCCCTAGAACCGGTTCGAAAAGGGGTTTATGCCTTTCCTTAGCCCACAGAACTCAGAAAGAAACCTGGACCTATCCTTGCCAGAAACCCCACTCCGGACTGGAATCACCCACCAAAATCGATCATTCTCATCAATTCCCGTTCCACAAAACCGTAGATAGAGCGGGCTATGGAACTAAGAGAATAGAGTCTTCCACTAAGATAATAGATAGAGCGGCAACCGGCTACCCTCCGCTGCGGGAATACCTGGCTAAGCGAATAGGGTTCAGAGGCAAGTTTGAAATGCGAACAGGAAAGCCTTGAATTCAGTTCCAATCTAGTCTAGTAATAAGGGACCTAGCTCCGTGAAGGAAGTCTATGGGAAGCCCGTGGCATAGATCCCGTATCTCATAGGTACAGCTCAAAGAAAGGAAGTATTAATATCTAAGCTTCAGGAGAAAAAGAAAGAATTTCAGTTCAAAAGAAGACAAAACTAGTAGGTGCTCCACGTTGTGAACTTAAGACCGGTTTCAACCAACCTCTTCCTGCAATTGCGGTCAGTCTCGCTACCTCTTTAGTTGCCGCCCCCTACTTGTTCACTTCCTCTACAATGGCATTGTTCCATACAAAGAAAGCCCCCACTGACTCCTACATATTGAAATATTCCATACTTGGAGGAGGGGCAAACAAAACAACGAAGACTTTCTTTGAACTACGGACCTAGCTTTCTATCCTGGCCCATTCGGCCCTGCCTTGGACATAGACTTCTCGGTGTGAGCAACAACTATCGAGTAGCTGGCTAGCCTACCGAGCCATTTTCGCTGAAACTGCGCTTACTTCGCCTTCGCGGAAGCGCTTTGCTGCTGGTTCGCTACTAGATAGATCAAATTCTTTCATAACCTTCACTTCGGCAAGGTTGCTTGCATGCTAATAAACCTTCCTTATAGACTCAATCGGGACCCCCCTTTGAGAAGAGGAGGGTTCTGCTGAACAAGCTGGCACTCAGACTCTAAAGGATTTATGCCCACTTTTACTTTTCTAATCAAGACAATAGGACAGGACCGCTTTGAGAAGAAATAGATATCCGAGTAAGCGAGCTTTTGATGCCCAACTTTTCAATACCCCAATGCTTTCAACCTATGGAAACCGACTTCAAAAACGCATTTTATGAGATCAAAAAAAGTCGTTCTAAACATTTGTTTCTTCGCTTATCCTGTTGCCCTCTGTCTCTCCAAAATGCGCTTTCTCTTCCTTCTAGCCGCTCCTGACTGATCCTGTCCTTGAGAGATTGGTAGAAAGTACCTCTTTCCTGAGGTACTGACCCTTCAGGTAGGATAAGAAAGAAGCCATAGAAATGGAACAGGAAAAGAGCCAAACCATAGATAGGATTGGACTCTTTCATTAAGTGAAGTGGACTTAGACGGAGCATATCAAGCCCTTGTTGACCATCTTAAATAGTGATAGATTTGCTTCCACCGCCTCGCTACTAACGGTTTTTTGGATCGTTTTGAGGGTGGCTGTTCTAGATGCAATACCTCTCTCTCAATAGCAAACAGGGTGATTCTAGAAGATGAACTCGCTCACTTCATCCTACATATAAAATCTTCCTACTTAGAGGGTGAGTGACTCAGCTGACTGGTTGCATACTCCTATTCCACTACTGGGAAGCTGCCGCTTTCCTATGAAAGGACTTCCCTACGGGCTCATTTCCGGATATTCCACGGATTGCTTCTTTGATAGATTGTTGCGTCACCTGGGATGGAACATGAAATGCATATAGAAAAAAAAGGTTCAATTCAGGACAGGTTGGTTGGTTAAGGTTAAGGTAGTTGTGTAGGCTCGCCAGCCTTGTTTCAGAGTCCTTGGTACTCTCTTCAGCTAAAGCCCTTAGTTAAGACTATTAATGGGGGAGGGCCCCTCTGGTTGCTTCGACGTCTGGTTTTGAAGTTTTAAAATTTGATTGCTATAATGGAACTTCACGATTGGGATTGTTGACTCATCATGATAGGGCATGATTTGCGTATAGAGAAGGTCCAGTTCATTAAGTTGAGACAGCTGTAGGCTCGAACTGACGTGTAAAGAGCCCTAGTTGAAATAAACCCTGGTGAATCTTCTGGCTCTTCTGGTGTCTCAGGGTAGGCCTTCGCCTTGGATCAGATCTGTTTCATTACTCAATTGCTTTTGCGTGGCTAAACTAAAGGAGAGTTGCTGACTATCAAACCCCGGCTTAATACCACTTTACCTGGCTCGGGTACTCACCTGTTAGAACAGAAAGAGCGCCACTATTTACTTTTCTTTTGCCTTTCAAAGCAATTCCCTT